ATTTATTTCTCTTGAAATCTCTTCAATCTTTATTTCTACACTCGTCTTTTTTTAGGGGGTCTGCAACCATTATGGGGCATAGGGGTTACATCCCGTACGAAACTTAAAAGTATACCACTTCTACGAATAGCTCGTAATGCTGCATCTCTTCCGAGACCAGGACCCTTTATCATAACTTCTGCTCGTTGCAGACCTTGATCTGCTACTGCTCGAATAGCATTTCCTGCTGCGGTTTGAGCAGCAAAAGGCGTCCCTCTTCTTGTACCCCTGAATCCACAAGTACCGGCCGAGGACCAAGAAATTACCCGACCCCGTACATCTGTAACAGTCACAATAGTGTTGTTGAAACTTGCTTGAACATGAATAACGCCCTTGGGGATTCGACGTGCACTTTTACGTGAACCAATCCGTCCAGTCCTACGTGAACCACTTCTTGGTATAGATTTTGCCATATTTTATCATTTCATAAATATAAGTCAGAGATATATGGATATATCCATTTCATCTCAAAACCGATCTTTTATTTTGATTTGTTCATCGGTTCTTTTATAGAGTCCATTTTCGAAAGATTATCCTTGTCTTTGTTTATGTCTCGGATTGGAACAAATTACTATAATTCGTCCCCTTCTGCGGATCAGTCGACATTTTTCACAAATTTTACGAACAGAGGCCCTTATTTTCATAGTTGTTATTCCTTAACTGAATTTCGAATCTACTTATTGGAAGAAAATAGGTTTCTTGAAATTTTTGAACCGTGAATTGTATCCCCATGAAAGGAATGTTGAAAAATCATCTAATCGTTCGAATCCTTGTTGTGGAGTCGATAAATTATACGCCTTCCGTTTGAATCATAACGACTTACTTCAATTTTGACTTTATCTCCTGGTAGTATATGTATAAAACTGTGTCGGATCCTTCCTGAAACATAACTTAAAATCTGACTTCGTTATCTAAAGGATCTCTAAAAGAACCCGGAACATACCATTGTTAAGTGATTCAGAAATTAAACCTCGCTGAATCCATTTTTTTTTTCTTTTTTTTCTTTCATTCCAGGCAAACCCCCCTTGAAGTATCAACTAATGTAGGAGGAGCGTTATTAGACAACTTGATTTTTTTTTTTCGTTTTTTTTTTTCACAAATAGGAAGTTCCGGATACAATTCGTATCGCAGAAGAATTACCATATATAACACAAAACTTCTCCGCCGATTCTTTCTAGTCGAGCCGCTCGGTCTGTCATTATACCCCGAGAAGTAGAGAGAATTACAATCCCCATCCCGTCTAAAATTCTAGGAATTCGTTGATAGTTAGAATAGATTCGTAAACCGGGTCGACTGATTCGTTTTAAATTTAAAATAGGTCTATATGCTCCTTTCCTATTCCTTCGATGTCGTAGGGTTAAAACCAAAAAATATTTGTTGTTTTCCACAAGTTCCCTTACGTTTTCGAGAAAACCCTCCCGTAAAAGTATTTTAACAATGTTTTCGGTGATGTTAGTAGATGCTATTCGAAGCGTGCCTTTTCTATTCATGTCAGCATTTCGTATAGAAGTTATTATGTCAGCAATAGTGTCCTTACCCATGATAAACTAAAAATTTTGTTGCTTCCGAATTTTTGATATAATCAACATGTTCTTTTTTTTTAGGAAAATTATTAAAAGTATATACATGAGACATACTCTACTAAATTTATATTTATCTCTTTTATTTAAATACTATCACTATATCGCGGTTTCATCTCATCTTATAATACTTCAGGTGCTAATGAAACTATTTTAGTAAAATTTAACTGTCTCAATTCCCGGGCGATCGCACCAAAAACTCGAGTTCCTTTTGGATTTCCTTCTTGATCAATGACAACTGCAGCATTGTCATCATATCGTATTATCATACCGTTGTCACGTTTGAGTTCTTTACAAGTACGTACAATTACAGCTCTGATCACTTCTGATCTTTCTAGAGGCGTATTTGGTACTGCTTCCTTGATCACAGCAACAATAATGTCACCAATATGAGCATATCGGCGATTACTGGCTCCTATGATTCGAATACACATCAATTCTCGGGCCCCGCTATTGTCTGCTACATTCAAATGGGTTTGAGGTTGAATCATATCATTTTTTGAATCTGTTTTTTTAATGTTTGATGTAAAGTAAAGCAAAGGACGAAGTAAAAAAAAAAAAAAAGAAAACGTTTTTTTTATCCAAGATTTCTTTCCTTTGGTTCTACATTCCTATCCAGAAATAATGAATTGAGTTCTTATAGGCATTTTGGACGCCGCTATTGAAATAGCCTTTCGAGCTATATTTTCGGCTACTCCACTCATTTCATAAAGTATTCTACCGGGTTTAACGACAGCTACCCAATATTCGGGGGATCCTTTCCCCGACCCCATACGGGTTTCCGTGGGTCTTACTGTAACAGGTTTGTCTGGAAATATACGTACCCATATTTTTCCACCACGACGTACATTTCGTGTCATTGCTCGGCGCCCTGCTTCGAT